TTAATACTGGAAATATATTGGGGGTATGGAATTTGAGGAATTTAAGTCAAGTGGGGGTGGGTTTAGGGGAATTTCTACCAATACTAAAATTTAAGTTATATTTTGTGGACTACTAGAATGAGAAAGGGTTCTATAGAATTAGAGTATGTCCTTAATGTTTTTGGGGTTTGGCGTTGAGGTTTTTGGGGGAAGGGGGGGTTTGTAAGTGATATGCTAGGTGTAATATAATTTATATGTCCGGCAAGCATTAATATATAGTCTTTGGTGAACTGGATATGAGGATAAATGACACTTGAACTAAAAGTCCAGCTTCATGGTGGGCTGACCTTCATGCCTTGACGGCTATGTTGAGTCATAGCATCCTAAAAAATAAAGATACCAAATGCATGACACCACAGTTATGTTGGTCATGGGCTGATTAGACCCGTTACCATCGAGATGTCTTATTTAAGGGGAACGTATGGGCGATAACGCATTTGATGGCCCTGAAGTAAGAACCAGATGTCTGATAAAGTTTCACATTAGCTACCCCCAAGTTAAAATGGGCCCGGAGCGAGAAGAGGGGCATGGGTGGGCGGGTTGTTGGTTTCACGGAGGATGGTAGATCAATAGACCAAATGTGGAAGGGGATAGTCATATGGTAGAGAAAGGTTTATGACTTGGATGGTGTATGTAAGATAACACAGATATGTCTTAAAAGCATTAATTAAAATGTATGGTTTTAATATTCATGTTAGGTTGGTTTAATAGTTAAATATGATTTTTATGTCGTAATAAATTGATTTAATTTACTTGCTTATATGCTAGGGGAAAATAATTTAATGTACGATATACATATAAATGTTTGGTAGTACTATATAATTTTATGTACTGTCAAGAAGTAGTTTAATTAGAACATCAACTTTGGGTGTTGACAGTGGGGAGACATTCCTTCTTCTTGATGTCTTGAGAGGATAGCTCCTCATTTTTGGTTTACAAGACCAGAGTAATGTTTATACTATCAAGGCATAGGTTTCATTTTAATATTTTGTCTTCAATGATACCTGAAATTGGTATTAAAATGAGAATGATGGAGAAGTAGCTAATGGAGGCTAGTTGGCCGATGATGATGAATGGGTGTTCTACGGGCTGTCCTCCGATTCAGGTGAGGATTAGTAAGTTTGCTACTAGGATTCAGTAAAGAGTTTGAGAGATTGGTCGGAAGATTAAGCTGCGTTGTTTTGAAGTATGAAGAAGGGGTATTAGGGCTAAAATTAGGATAGATAGGACTAGGGCTAAGACGCCTCCTAGTTTGTTAGGAATTGATCGGAGGATAGCATAGGCAAATAGGAAATATCATTCTGGTTTGATATGTGGGGGAGTGTTTAGAGGGTTGGCTGGTATATAGTTATCTGGGTCTCCTAGTAGGTCTGGGAAGAATAATACTAGAATTATTAGTGATATTATTATAATTAAGGCTCCTAGAATATCTTTGATGGTGTAGTATGGGTGGAATGGAATTTTGTCTGCGTCTGAGTTTAGTCCTGTTGGGTTGTTTGAGCCGGTTTCRTGTAGGAAGAGCAGGTGGACAATGACAAGGGCTGTAATGATGAATGGTAGGATGAAATGGAATGCGAAGAAGCGAGTTAAGGTGGCTTTATCTACTGAGAAGCCCCCTCAGATTCATTCTACTAAGGTTGTTCCGATATATGGAATGGCTGATAGGAGGTTTGTGATTACGGTTGCTCCTCAGAATGATATTTGGCCCCATGGGAGGACATATCCTATGAATGCGGTGGCTATGACTGCAAATAGTAGAATCACTCCGATATTTCATGTTTCTAGAAATGTGTAAGATCCGTAGTATATACCTCGTCCTACGTGTAGGAATAGGCAGATGAAGAATATAGAGGCGCCATTTGCATGCATGTATCGGATGAGTCAGCCATAATTTACATCTCGGCAGATGTGGGTTACTGATGAGAATGCTGTTGTTGTATCTGATGTATAATGTATGGCTAGAAATAGGCCCGTGACAATTTGTACAATTAAGCAAATTCCTAGAAGGGAGCCAAAGTTCCATCATGAGGAAATATTGGATGGGGCAGGGAGGTCGATGAATGAGTGATTAATAATTTTAAGTAGAGGGTGGGCTTTTCGTATGTTTGTCATTAGGTTTCTGTAGTTGAATTACAACGGTGATTTTTCATGTCACTGGTCGCGGTTAAATGCCGTGTAGGAATGATGACTAATTATATTTTTGTATTAAGTTTATTATTTTTAACTGGTTGTCTTGGGTTAGCATTGAAACCCTCACCTATTTATGGTGGGCTGGGTTTAATTATTAGTGGGTTTGTAGGTTGTTTGATGATTTTGGGGTTAGGGGGTTCGTTTTTAGGGTTGTTAGTATTTTTAATTTATTTAGGGGGAATGTTGGTTGTGTTTGGATATACTACTGCTATGGCTACTGAGGAATATCCTGAGACTTGAGGTTCTAGTTGGTTCGTGCTTAGTTTTTTAATTGTTGGAATTTTTATGGAGTTGTATTTAATTTATTTAGTAGATTGTTATGGTGAGGTTGAGTTAGTTGATTTGGATAATTTAAGTGATTGGGTGATGTACGAAATTGATGATGTTGGGGTAGTGCTAGAAGGGGGGATAGGGGTTGCGGCAATATATAGTTGTGCTACTTGAATAATGGTAGTGGCTGGGTGATCTTTGTTTGCTGGTATTTTTATTATTATTGAAATTATTCGTGATTAAGAGTGTATAGTGTTAGTATAATGATTAGGGAGATTAGGAATGATGTAAAGTATAATTTAATTATTCCTTTTTGGTTGGTTAATAGTTTTGAGAGATTGATGTGGATGAGTGAGGTAGATTTAGGAATGGTTTTTTCTAGTCAGATTAAGTCTAGTAAATTTAGGGATGTTTTTAAACTAGAATTTAGAGTTTTTAGAGGGAGGGATCGGTGTGTGATTTGGGGAAAGTATCCCAGAGAAGTTGAAAATATTGAGTAGGGGTTGGTTTTTTTGGTTGAAAGTTTTAGGCTAAGATTGTTTAGTTCTAAAGCGATTATGAAGCCTGCGACAGAGATGATAAGGGCTATAGTTTTTAGGTATCATGGTATGGTTATAATTTGGATGTTTGTTGGGGGAATGTTGTGTGAGAGTAGGAATCCAGCTAGAACACTTCCAATTGCTAGGCGTTTAATAGGGTTGATTATATCTGGGGTTTTTTCGTTTATAGTAATTAGTGGGGGGTGATGTGGTTTTGTTATTACGACGAAGTAAATGATTCGTATACTGTATATGGCTGTTATGGACGTGGCGATTAGTGTAATTATTAGGGCTCAGGCGTTTGTATTACAGGTATTTAGGGCTTCGATGATTAGGTCTTTTGAATAAAATCCTGTTAGGAATGGTATTCCTGTTAGGGCTAGGCTGCCGATGGTGAGGCATGAGGAGGTAATTGGTATAGTTTTTATTATGTTTCCTATTTTTCGGATGTCTTGCTCATCATTTAGGTTGTGAATGATTGAGCCGGAGCACATAAATAGTATGGCTTTGAAGAATGCGTGGGTGCAGATATGTAGGAAAGCTAGGTAAGGCTGGTTTATTCCCAGGGTTACTATTATTAAGCCTAGTTGACTGGATGTGGAGAATGCTACAATTTTTTTGATATCGTTTTGGGTAAGAGCGCAGATGGCTGTGAAGATTGTGGTAATAGCTCCTAGACATATTATTATTGTTAGGATAGTGTTGTTGTTTGAGGAAAGTGGGTGGAATCGGATTATAAGGAAGATGCCTGCTACAACTATAGTACTTGAATGTAGTAGAGCTGAGACTGGAGTGGGTCCTTCTATAGCTGATGGGAGTCATGGATGTAAGCCAAATTGGGCTGATTTTCCTGTAGCTGCAATTAGAAGGCCTATTAGTGGGATTAGGTTGTTGTTGGTGGTGAGTAAGATTTGTTGGATTTCTCATGAGTTAGAGTTTAGGCAGAATCATGTTATGGCTAGGATAAATCCAATATCTCCGATGCGGTTATATAAGATTGCTTGGAGGGCTGCAGTATTGGCATCGGTGCGTCCGTATCATCATCCGATAAGGAGGAAGGATATGATTCCAACTCCTTCTCATCCGATAAATAGTTGGAATAAATTGTTGGCTGAAGTTAGGATAAGTATAGTGATTAGGAATAGTAATAGGTATTTGATAAATCGGTTGATATGAATATCTGAGTGTATATATCATGAAGAGAATTGTATAATGGATCATGTTACGTATAAAGATACGGATAAAAATAGGGTTGAAAAATAATCAATTTTAAAACTTATGGAAAATTTTATGGAGTTTATAGTAATTCAATGTCAGCTGGTGATTATGTATTCTGTATTTGAGTGAAAGAATAGTAATAGGGGTAGTAGGCTTAGAACAAATGAGTATTTGATTGATGTAGTAACGTAGGTTGGATAGTTGATGTGTTTGGCAAGGTTAGTTGTTGAGATAAGTACTGGTGTGAGAAGTAAAATAAAGATTATTAGGATTGAAGATGATATGATATTTATTACTTTTATTTGGATTTGCACCAAGATTTTTGATTCCTAAGACCAATGGATTGCTATTATCCTATAAAAGTAAGAAAGCCATGAGTTTAAGCATGGTGGCATGAGTTAGCAGTTCTTGCATTCTTTCTTGGTAAATAAGGAGGTTTATTTCCTGTTGTTAGATTCACAGTCTAATGTTTTTTTTAAACTATATCTACATATTGTTAGACCTGAGATTAGTTTGGGGTAGATGGTTAGTAGGATAAGAGGGATGATATGTAAAGTTATGAGGGATAGTTCTCGTGTGTGTGATGGTTGGAGGTTGTTTATATGGTTAGTTAGTTTGCCGCGTTGTGTTGTGATAATTATGTATATTGAGTATAAGGCTGTAATAGTGATGTTAATTCCTATTAGGATAATGGAGAAGTTGGATCAGGAGAATAGTGATATGGTAATAAATAGTTCTCCGATAAGGTTGATGGTTGGTGGTAGTGCTAGGTTAGTAAGGCTTGCAATTAATCATAGTGTTGCTATAAGTGGAAAAATTATTTGTAATCCGCGGGCTATGATTATAGTGCGGCTGTGAATGCGTTCGTAGTTTGTGTTTGCTAAGCAGAATAGGAGCGAGGAGGTTAGGCCATGTGCGATTATAAGTATTATAGCTCCTATAAAGCTTCATGGGGTTTGAATTATAATGGATGCGATTACTAAAGCCATGTGGCTGACTGAAGAATAAGCGATAAGTGATTTTAAATCTGTTTGACGTATGCAGATTGAGCTAGTCATAATTATACCTCATAGTGAGAGTAGGATGAATGGGTAAGCTATATGTTTTGTGATTGGGTCTAGGATAATTGAGATTCGAATTATTCCGTAACCGCCAAGTTTTAGGAGGATAGCGGCTAGAATTATGGAGCCTGCGATTGGTGCTTCTACATGGGCTTTTGGTAGTCATAAGTGTACGCCGTATAGTGGTATTTTAATGAGAAATGCTATTATGCATGCTAATCATAGGATATTGCTTGATCAGGATAGGTTCATGGGGGAAGCTGTAAGTGACAGGATTAGGTAGTTTAGGGAGCCTATTGAGTTTTGGATGGAGATTAATGCGACTAGGAGTGGGATGGAGCCAATTAGTGTGTAGAAGAGGAAATAAAGACCAGCATTTAGTCGTTCTGTTTGATTACCTCATCGGGTGATAATGATGAGGGTTGGAATTAGGGTGGCTTCGAATAGGATATAAAATATAATTAGCTCAGTGGAGGAAAAAGTTATGATGAGAAGGATTTGGAGGCTAATTAGTATGGAGGTGTACATTTTTTGGTATGTAGAGTTTTCTTTTTTTAAGTGATTTTGGCTGGCTAATAGTATGAGTGGCAGTAGTCAGGTTGTAAGAATAATTAGAGGGGTAGATAGGGGGTCTGAAGAAAATATGATGGAGAAGTTTATGTTTTCATTATTTTGTCACAATGATAAGCTAATAAGACTGATTAGGAAGCTGTAAGAAGTAATGTTAATTCATATTTTTTTTGGTGAAGAGAGTCAGGTTAGTGGAAGAAGTATAATAGAGGGAAAAATAATTTTTAGCATTGTAGAAGATTTAGGTTTTGTACATAGTCGGTTCCATAGGTGTTTGAAACTTTAACTAAGAGGGCGAGACCAACTGCTGCTTCACATGCTGCAAATACTAGGATAGTGATAGGGATAGGTATTGAAATTATTGAGTTTGAATTTAGAGTGGTTATTGATACTATGATAAATAGTGATAGTATTATTCCTTCTAAGCATAGAAGGGTTGATATGAGGTGGGAGCGAAATATTAGGGTTCCCAGGAGTGCTATAATAAAGGCTAGTGTGAGGTTAAGGAAGGCAGATGTCATGTTGGTAATTATGATTGTGATCATAGTCTAATGAGTCGAAATCATTAATTTTAGCTAAACTAATTACCAATTATTCTGTTCATTCTAGTCCTTTTTGTAGCCATTCATAGGTTAGTCCTAGAGATAAGATTGTTACTAAGATGAAAGCTGTGGATGTTATTATTAGGGTGTTAGTGGTTTGGATGGCTCATGGCAGTGGTAGTAGTAAAGCGATTTCTAGGTCGAAGAGAAGGAATGTAATGGCTACTAAAAAGAATTTTATGGAGAATGGTAGTCGTGCGGAGCTTGTTGGGTCAAATCCACATTCGTATGGGTTTGCTTTTTCTGAGTATAAGTTTATTTGTGGTAATCAAAATGCTACTAAGATTAGGGCTAGGGATAGTGTGATATTTGTTAAGATAATGATAAATAAGTTTATTACTCTCTTCTGAGGTTATATCAGAATCTACTGATTGGAAGTCAATTGTATTTTTATACTAAGGGAGTAAGAGCCTCATCAATAGATGGATACGTATAGGAATAGTCAGACTACGTCTACAAAGTGTCAGTATCATGCTGCTGCTTCAAAGCCAAAATGGTGTTTGGATGTAAAGTGGAATTTTAGTTGTCGTATGAGGCATACAATAAGGAATGTGGAGCCGATAATAACGTGGAGACCGTGGAATCCTGTTGCTATGAAGAATGTGGATCCATAAATTCCATCCGAGATGGAGAATGAGGTTTCAAAATATTCTGAGGCTTGTAGAATGGTGAAGTAGAGGCCTAATATAATGGTGATAAGTAGGGCTTGATTTATATTAGTTCGTTTTCCTTCTATAAGGCTGTGGTGGGCTCATGTGATTGAAACACCTGATGCTAGGAGAACAGATGTGTTGAGGAGCGGGACTTCTAATGGATTTAGTGGTGTAATTCCTGTTGGTGGTCAGCAGCCTCCTAGGTCATGTGTTGGTACTAAGCTTGAGTGATAGAATGCTCAGAAAAACCCAGCGAAGAAAAATACTTCAGAGACAATGAATAGGACTATTCCATATCGGAGGCCTTTTTGTACGATTGGGGTGTGGTGCCCTTGGTATGTTCCCTCTCGGATAATGTCTCGTCATCATTGATACATTGTTAAAATGTTTGTTAGTAAGCCTATAGATAAAAGGATTGTGGAGTTATAATGGAATCATATGACTAGTCCAGATGTTAGTAGGAGGGCTGAGAATGCTCCAGTTAATGGTCATGGGCTTGGGTTTACTATGTGGTATGCGTGGGTTTGGTGGGTCATTATGTATTATCATGTAAGTATAGGCTCACTAGTAGGGTAAATACGTATGCTTGAATTAAGGCAACAGCGAATTCTAGGATAGTTAGTAAAAGTAGAATGATAAATGTAATAGTGGCAGTGGGAGGGCTGATGTTTATTAATACTAGGGTAGCTCCTCCAATTAAGTGCATGAGTAGGTGGCCTGCAGTAATGTTAGCTGTTAGTCGGACTGCTAATGCCATAGGTTGAATGAATAGGCTAATTGTTTCGATAATAATTAATATTGGAATTAAGGAGATTGGGGTTCCTTGTGGAAGGAAGTGTGCTAAAGAGTTTTTTAGTTTGTGTCGGAAGCCTAGAATTACAGCTCCAGCTCATAGCGGGATAGCTATGCTTAAGTTCATGGATAGTTGAGTGGTTGGGGTAAATGTGTGTGGTAATAGTCCTAGTAGGTTTGTAGACCCAATAAATATGATTAAGGATACAATTATTAGGGCTCAAGTTCGTCCTTTTGGGGTGTGGATTAATATTATTTGTTTAATAATGAGTTTGATTAGTCAGTGTTGAAATGAGTGTAAGCGGTTATTAATTAGGCGTTCTGATGATGGGAATAGGATTGATGGAAATATGATAATGGCTACTACGATGGGGAGGCCTATTATTGTTGGAGTGATGAAAGAGGCGAATAGATTTTCGTTCATTTTAGTTCTCAAGGGGTTTTTGTTTTTTGTGTTATTAGAGTTTTTGGTAGTGGTGTTCCTGGAAAGGTTTGTGCGGAAATTTTAATTTGGAAAAGAATGAATAGGGTAATTATTGATGAAATAATAGTAATGAATCATGTGGATGTGTCTAGTTGTGGCATGTCACTATGGAGATTTAAGATCTCTAATTTTAACTTAAAAGGTTAACGCTCTAAGCTTCATAGTGAATTTAAATTATTGAGGTTGATCAGTTTTCAAAGTATTTTAGGGGTACTATTTCAAGGACAATTGGCATAAAACTGTGGTTAGAGCCACAAATTTCAGAGCATTGTCCGTAGAATAAACCTGGTCGGTTTGATGTTAATGTGGCTTGATTTAAGCGTCCTGGAATTGCATCTGTTTTTAGTCCTAGTGAGGGAACGGCTCATGAATGAAGGACATCTTCAGATGAGATTAATATGCGAATTGGAAGTTCCATGGGTAGGACTACTCGATTGTCAACTTCTAGGAGACGTAGTTCTCCTGGTTTTAGGTCGTTTGTCGGGATTATATAGGAATCAAAGCATAAGTCTTCATAATCGGTATACTCATAGCTTCAATATCATTGGTGTCCTATGGTTTTTACTGTTAATGCTGGGTTGTTAATTTCGTCTATTATGTAGAGGATACGAAGGGAGGGTAAAGCAATTAAAATAAGAATTACAGCTGGTAAAATAGTTCAGATTGTTTCTACTTCTTGAGCGTCTATTGTACTTGTATGGGTTAGTTTCGTTGTTAGTATAAGTGAAATAATGTAAAGTACTAGAGAACTAATTAGGAATACAATTATTAATGTGTGATCATGAAAATTTGTTAGTTCTTCTATAATAGGTGATGTGGCATCTTGTAGTCCTAGTTGAAATGGGTAAGCCATGTGAGATATATAGATTTTGGTCTATAATTTAACTTTGACAAAGTTATGTAATAATTTTTACTAATATCTCATTGAGAAAGACATAGAGGTTATGGAGTTGGCTTGAAACCAATTTTAGGGGGTTCGAATCCTTCCTTTCTTATTTAACTTTTACATAGGAAGGTTCTTCGAATGTGTGATAAGGTGGAGGGCAGCCGTGAAGTCATTCTAGATTTGTTGAGGAATAAGAGACTGACAGTACTTCACGTTTGGAAGCGAAAGCTTCTCAGATTATAAAGATTATTACAAGTACGGCTGTTAGGGAGATGAATGACCCTATAGAAGATACTGTATTTCATGTAGTGTAGGCATCTGGGTAATCAGAGTATCGTCGAGGTATCCCGGAAAGACCTAAGAAATGTTGAGGGAAGAATGTTATATTAACTCCTACAAATATAATGGCAAAGTGAGCTTTTGCTCAGGCATCATCTAGAGTATATCCTGAAAATAGTGGGAATCAATGTACAAATCCGGCCATAATGGCGAATACAGCTCCTATAGATAATACATAGTGAAAATGTGCTACTACGTAGTAAGTATCGTGGAGGACAATGTCAAGAGATGAGTTTGATAAGACAATACCAGTTAGGCCTCCTACTGTAAACAGGAAAATAAAGCCTAGAGCCCATAGTATAGCTGGTGATCATTTAATGTTGCCGCCATGTAATGTTGCTAGTCAACTGAATACTTTGACTCCTGTAGGAATCGCGATAATTATAGTAGCTGATGTGAAGTAAGCTCGTGTGTCTACATCTAGGCCTACTGTGAATATGTGGTGGGCCCATACGATAAAGCCTAGGAAACCAATAGATATTATAGCTCATACTATTCCTATATACCCAAATGGTTCTTTTTTTCCAGAATAATAGGTGACTACATGTGAGATAATGCCAAATCCTGGTAGAATGAGGATATAGACTTCTGGGTGGCCAAAGAATCAGAATAAGTGTTGGTAAAGAATAGGGTCTCCGCCTCCTGCTGGGTCAAAGAAGGTTGTGTTTAAATTACGGTCTGTTAGGAGTATAGTAATTCCTGCGGCTAAAACTGGAAGTGAAAGGAGAAGTAGTACAGCTGTAATTAGGACGGATCAGACGAATAGTGGTGTTTGATATTGAGTTATAGCTGGGGGTTTTATGTTGATGATGGTGGTAATAAAGTTAATAGCCCCTAGGATAGATGATACGCCGGCTAAGTGCAAGGAGAAAATGGTTAGGTCTACTGATGCTCCGGCGTGGGCTAAATTTCCTGCTAGAGGAGGGTAGACTGTTCATCCTGTTCCTGCTCCTGCTTCTACTATTGATGATGCTAGAAGAAGGAGAAATGATGGTGGAAGGAGTCAAAAGCTTATGTTATTTATGCGTGGGAATGCTATGTCTGGGGCTCCAATTATTAATGGGACTAGTCAGTTTCCAAATCCGCCGATTATTATTGGTATCACTATGAAGAAAATTATGACAAATGCATGGGCTGTCACAATAACATTATAGATTTGATCATCTCCTAGGAGTGCGCCAGGTTGTCCTAATTCAGCCCGAATAAGAATGCTTAGAGCTGTTCCTACTATTCCTGCTCAAGCGCCGAATAGAAGGTATAGGGTACCAATGTCTTTATGGTTGGTTGAGAATAGTCAACGATTTACGAACATAGGTAAGATGGCTGAGTAAGCATTAGACTGTAAATCTAAACACAGGGGTTTAAGTCCTCTTTTTACCAGGCCTTAAGGTGATATTCATGTCGAATTGCAAATTCGAAGGTGTAGGGAAACTTCTCTACTAAGGCTTCTCCCGCCTCTTTTCTGATAGGCGGGAGAAGTAGATTGAAGCCAGTAAATAGGGTATTTAGCTGTTAACTAAATTTTCGTAGGTTTAAATCCTATCAGTCTAGTTGAGGTCTTAGCTTAATTAAAGCAATTGATTTGCATTCATTAGATGTAAGATGTAATCTTACAGTCCTTATCAGAAGTTAAACTTGGGTGTTTTCTTAGGGCTTTGAAGGCTCTTGGACTTTTATATCCTAAACTTCTATAATAGTTGTGGGGAAAGTGGTAGGGTTAGTGTGCTTATGATGGTGAGGATTGGAAGTATGAGGTTGTGTTTGAGGGTTTCATGGTGGGAGATTATTTTGGAGTTGTTGTTAGTTGGGAATATTGTGAGTGAGGTTGAGTAGATTAAGCGGGTGTAGAAGAATAGATTTAGTAATGCTATTATAGCTATTAGTGTTGCTAAAGTTGTGCAGTTATTTTTTAGGAGTTCCGCGATGATAGCTCATTTGGGCAGGAATCCTGTTAATGGTGGGAGGCCTCCCAGAGATAGGAGGATTGTAGCGGTGATGGCTAGTATCATTGGTGTTTTGTTTCATAGTAAGGATATGGAGTTGATTGATGTGGAAGAGTTTGTTATTAGTACTATAAATATGGGGATTGTAAGGATAATATAGATGATGAGATTTAATAGTGTTAGGTTGGGGTTGAATGGAAGGATGGTTGTTATTCATCCTATGTGGGCGATTGATGAGAATGCTATGATTTTTCGTGTTTGTGTTTGGTTGAGTCCGCCTCATGCCCCTATTAAGATTGATAGTATGCCAAGTGTTAATATAATAGTTGAGTTTAGGAGATGGGAGATTTGGTATATAATAGATAGTGGGGCAATTTTTTGTCATGTGAGGAGGATTAGTCCTATATGTAGGGGGATTCCTTGTGTTACTTCTGGTAGTCAGTAGTGAAATGGGGCTAGTCCAAGTTTAATTGATAGTGCGATTAATATTATATTGGAGAGGATGGTGCTTGTTTGTTGTTGGAATGATCATGTTCCTAGTTGTTTGTAGTTAAGTACAATGGTGAGTAATATGATTATTGAAGCTGTTGCTTGTGTAATGAAGTATTTTGTTGCGGCTTCGGTTGATCGTGGATTTTTTTTATTGATTAGTAGTGGGATAATTGCTAGGAGGCTTATTTCTAGGCCTACTCATATTAGTATTAGATTGGTACTGGCTATTGTAATTATGGGGCCTATAAAGATAGTAAAGTAAATGATAATGATTGTGATGGGATTTATTAGTACGGGAAGGATTTAAACCAACGTTTTCGGGGTATGGGCCCGATAGCTTAATTAGCTGACCTTACTGTATAGGATGAGGTGTATTGGTGGCACGTAGAATTTTGAATTCTTAAGAGTAGGTTCAATTCCTATTATCCTAGAAATAAGAGGATTTGAACCTCTATGGTTTACTCTATCAAAGTAACTCTTTTGTCAGACATATTTCTAAATGTATGGGGGAGTGCTTGCTAGGAAGATTGGTAATGAGATATGTCATGTACATAATGCTAAGGTGAGTGGTAAAAAGTTTTTTCATAGTAAGTGTATAAGTTGGTCATAGCGGAATCGTGGGTATGATGCTCGGATTCATAAAAATGTTGCTGATAAGATGAGTGTCTCTGTTATGAAGTTTGTTGAGTAAAATTCTGGGAAGTTGATGCTGTGGATTGGGCCTAGAAAAATGATGGTTGTTAGGGCGTTTATCAAGATAATGTTGGTGTATTCGGCTATAAAAAATAGTGCGAATGGGCCAGCGGCGTATTCAACATTGAAGCCTGAGACAAGTTCTGATTCCCCTTCTGTCAGATCGAATGGGGCTCGGTTTGTTTCTGCTAATGTTGAGATAAATCATATTATGGCTATTGGTCAGGTTGGGATAATTAGTCATATTTGTTCTTGTGTAGTAATTAGTATTTGAAGTGAAAATGAGCCGTTTATTAGCAATACTGATAATAGAATAATAGCTATTGTTACTTCGTAGGAAATAGTTTGGGCGACAGCTCGTAGTGCGCCGAATAGTGAGTATTTTGAGTTGGAAGCTCATCCTGATCATAGGATTGAATAAACTGAGAGGCTTGATGTTGCTAGAATGAATAGGACTCCTAGGTTTAAGTTGATTAGTGGGTGGGGTATGGGTAGTGGGATCCATAGACTTAGGGCTAGAGAGAGGGATAGGGTTGGTGCGATTACGAATAGTGATATGGAGGTTGTTAAGGGACGTATGGGTTCTTTTATGAATAGTTTTATAGCATCTGCGAATGGTTGAAGGATTCCGTATGGTCCTACGATGTTAGGGCCTTTTCGTAGTTGTATATAACCTAGGATTTTTCGTTCTACTAGGGTTAAGAAGGCTATGGCGATTAGGATGGGGATTAGGAGTATTAAAATATTAATTATATACACTATTAGGGAGAGGATTTGAACCTCTGGGAACAAGGTTTTAAGTCTTACGCAATTTCCTGGCTCTGCCACCCTAATTTACCTTTATCTAGGTAGTATGTTTGTACATAAATAATATATTGAGATTTTATTCATAAATTGTGTTGAGAGCGCTTATTGTTAAGGGGGCTCTATTTCTCTTGTCCTTTCGTACTGGGAGAAATTGTGAATAGATAGAAACCGACCTGGATTGCTCCGGTCTGAACTCAGATCACGTAGGACTTTAATCGTTGAACAAACGAACCATTAATAGCTTCTGCACCATTGGGATGTCCTGATCCAACATCGAGGTCGTAAACCCTAATTGTCGATATGAACTCTTAAATAGGATTGCGCTGTTATCCCTAGGGTAACTTGGTCCGTTGGTCAAAAAATATTTGGGTCAATGAGATTAGATAGGTTGTCTTGACTTGTAGGTCTATGCTAGAATCATTCGGAGGATTTATTATTCTCCGAGGTCACCCCAACCAAAATTTTTAGCTTACATTTTTGTTTTTAGTCCAGTAGGGTTGGTGGTTTTTAATTAAGCTAGTAAATTTAAGCTCCATAGGGTCTTCTCGTCTTATTGTGTTATTCCAGCCTCTTCACTGGAAGGTCAATTTCACTGATTGAGAATAAGAGACAGTTGAACCCTCGTTTAGCCGTTCATGCTAGTCCCTAATTAAGGAACAAGTGATTATGCTACCTTTGCACGGTCAGGATACCGCGGCCGTTTAACTTTAGTCACTGGGCAGGCAATGCCTCTAATACTTGTTATGCTAGAGGTGATGTTTTTGGTAAACAGGCGGGGTTCGTGTTTGCCGAGTTCCTTTTATTCTTTTTAATCTTTCCTTTAGAGCACTCCTGTGTTGGATTAATGGTTGGTGGTTTAGATATTTTAATTAGTTATTTATGATCTATTGTTTTTAACTAACAATGGTTATCCGGGTTGTTATACACTTGTGCTTGGAGAATTGTTATTCTTGTTACTCATATTAACAGTGTCTCATCTATAAGTTAATAGATTAACCCAGTTTGCATGATAGGAATTTATTGTTAATGGTTGGATTGGTTGTTTTTAATGTTGAGCTTGAACGCTTTCTTTATTGATGGCTGCTTTTAGGCCTACAATGGTTAAATTTAATTGTTGTTTATTCACTATTAGAGGTTTTTTCCATTCCTAAAGAGCTGTCCCTCTTTTGGCTATAATTTAAGTTTACGTTTGGATTGTATGTTCTTATAGTAAGCTTAAAGTTGAACTGAAATTCATTTTCTGGGTAACCAGCTATCACCAAGCTCGTTAGGCTTTTCACCTCTACCTAAAAATCTTCCCACTATTTTGCCACATAGACGGGTTGATCCATAAGATTGTTTTTAGGTAGCTCGTTTGGTTTCGGGGTTTCCAGCTACAAAGCATTTAGTTGGGGGTTTTCTAGTTAATTCATTATGCAAAAGGTACAAGGTTTTATCTTTGCTTGTTTTTACTTTAAATTAGTCTTTCATCTTTCCCTTGCGGTACTTTCTCTATAGCTCCTAATTAAGATTTCTTTCTCCAATACTTTTATTAAGTTGAATGATTTAATTTACGTATTTATATGGTTAGGTTTAATAATGTTAGGGCTAGAATTAGTTCAAAGTGTTCATGAATTATGAATTCTTCTGGGTGTAGGCCAGATGCTTTATGTTAAGCTACACTGTGATTATTCCAAGCACACTTTCCAGTATGCTTACCTTGTTACGACTTATCTCCTCTCATAAATTATATATTAGTGAATTATGAATAGTTTGATTAATTTAATTTGAAGAGGGTGACGGGCGGTGTGTACGTACTTCATTGCTCTATTCAATTAAGCTCTCTATTCTTAATTTACTACTAAATCCTCCTTCACTCTTTAGTTTCATAAAGAGTTTCGTTGATGTTCTTGAAAAAGAAAATGTAACCCATTTCTTCCCATCCCATTGGCTACACCTTGACCTAACGTTTTTATGGTAGTTCTTGTGCTTACTTTAGTGCCTTTTTAGGGTTTGCTGAAGATGGCGGTATATAGGCTGAATTAGCAAGGGATGGTGAGGTATAGCGGGGTTTATCGATTATAGAACAGGTTCCTCTAGATGGATATAAAGTACCGCCAAGTCCTTTGAGTTTTAAGCTATGGCTAGTAGTTCTCTGGCAAATATTTTTGTTGTTGAATTATTTAAGTTTAGGGCTAAGCATAGTGGGGTATCTAATCCCAGTTTGGGTCTTAGCTATCGTGTAACTATAATAATTAGAATTACCTTCGTTATTGGGTTTAGGTCCTAACAATGAATTTTCACATATAAGTTGGGTTTTAATTCTATTTGTTTTAATCATAATTTTCACGTTTTACGCCGAAAATAATTAGTTTGGGTTAATCGTATGACCGCGGTGGCTGGCACGAAATTTACCAACCCTAAGAGGTATAGCTTAGTCAAACTTTCGTTTATTGCTTAATATTTATCACTGCTGGGTCCCGTGGGGGTGTGGCTAGGCAAGGTGTCTTAAGCTATTTCATGTGCTTGATACCCTCTCCTTAAGTTTTTAGTAAACACCTAAGGGATTTTACACTGGTTTATGGATGTTTGCATGTGTAATCTTACCTCCAACTAATCATAAGGCCAGGACCAAACCTTTGTGTTTATGGAGTAAAATACCCATCTAAGCATTTTCAGTGCTTTGCTTTATTATTAAGCTACATTAAC